AGGATCTTCAAATCATGTTTGAGCCTAGCCTATCCTATGTTCAAACCAACCAAACCCATTTGAATAAGGCTGGAAAGAATGCCCGCCAAGTTCAGATAAGGGAATGCTTCCCCCAACCATTAAAGGAAAGGCTCGACGAAGGGAGGGAGATGCGGCGGGGGAAGGAAAACGCTTTCGGAGATCGAGATTTTTTTTTCTTTTTCATCGAAAACGAAGAAGGCCGAGGATGGCCTACGGTGCGTGTTATCTGAAGGGAACACGCTTTTTCGACCGCGGTGGTATGATTGCCGGGCCCTCTCCTCGTTCCGCCCGCTGGCCTATTGGGATAGCAGCCTTCGTTGCCTGCCCTTTATATCTCGGCCCGGGAAAGCGCTGGCAACAACAGAAAGGAAGGGGTCCATGTAGTGCGTCCGCCCCCTTCTTAGTCAATGGGGCAGCAGGTTCGGCATCTACTAAAAAAGAGAGAATCCACTTGAGATAACCACGCCTCTGCTAGGCAGCGTGTGGAATGGCCAAGAGCGGACCTTTTTGGATATATAATCCAAGTGGAGAGTGGAGTTACGGGAACAGCCGTCTGATGGAAAACTACTTTCACGTTCGGTTCAGAGAGCACTTTTTTTTTCGTCGAGAATTCTTCGTTCCCTTTCGTGTGAATTCCCCAGCGGCGAATTCAACACTTTTTGGGCCCTATCTATTCCATCTCTCGAGCCCCGAAGAAAACCCCCCTCCCCTTCGGACTCCATATCTCTTTTGACTCTATATATGTGGGCACCTGATATCTATGAGGGTTCACCCACCCCGGTTACAGCATTCCTTTCTATTGCGCCTAAAATTTCCATTTTTGCTAATATTTCACGTGTTTCTATTTATGGTTCCTATGGAGCTACATTGCAACAAATCTTCTGTTTCTGCAGCATTGCTTCTATGATTTTAGGAGCACTGGCCGCCATGGCCCAAACGAAAGTCAAAAGACCTCTAGCTCATAGTTCAATTGGACATGTAGGTTATATTCGTACTGGTTTCTCATGTGGAACCATAGAAGGAATTCAATCACTACTAATTGGTATATTTATTTATGCATTAATGACGATAGATGCATTCGCCATAGTTTTAGCATTACGGCAAACCCGTGTCAAATATATAGCAGATTTGGGCGCTCTAGCCAAAACGAATCCTATTTCGGCTATAACCTTCTCCATTACTATGTTCTCATACGTAGGAATACCCCCGTTAGCCGGCTTTTGTAGCAAATTCTATTTGTTCTTCGCCGCTTTGGGTTGTGGGGCTTACTTCCTAGCCCCAGTGGGAGTAGTGACTAGCGTTATAGGTTGTTGGGCGGCCGGAAGGTTGCCACGAGTCAGTTTGGGGGACCGAAGGCAGTTCTCCGTGCACCGGACACGTAGCTTACCGAATCAGTTGCGACACCGATGGGAATGCATGCTACGAAAGATAGGGTCGAGTCTGAAACATCAACCGTCTACTCAATATCCTTGTACGAGTCCACAATCACTACACGAGATGAACCTTGGTTTGGTGAATTGAAGTTGGCCTTAGGTGTAAAAAAAAGGACTCCCAGTTACTGCGCGCGATCGTATACTGAGGTGCTCCCCGCCGGTTGTTGGAACGACGCGAGCCGGGCCTCCATTCAGAAAGATGAAGGGTCCAAACAAAAGTCAAAATAGGGGGTTACAAATTCCCCATCTCATTGGGGGCGGAAAACGAATCGACATCTCGATGTGATACAGCCTTTTCTATTTTTGTTGGGAAAGAACGGCGAAGTCCATCCGAACCGTCCAATGAAGAATAAGAGGAGAGCAAAGCGCCAATGGCGCGCGAAGCGCATGCGAAAGGGGCACGGAGAAAAAAAAGAAGTGTGGAGGATAAGCAGCCGAGCTCATTCCCTTCGCTTCCTGGGCCCAAAGCAGTGCAGTCTTTCCTGGCCAAATCCTTGATTTGGGGCTTCTTGCTACGCTACTTAACTATAGAAATCCATTTTTTTTAGTCATATATATATTAATAGAAAGATAGATCCATCCATCCTATCCGATTTAGATTTTGATATCTAAAAAAGAATCGATTTCATTCAACGGAAGATTCAAAGAACTGCGCTTAGCCCCCCGCTCATGAAACGGCTCTGCTGCAATGGATGGCAGAGGGTCCGTAGTACCCAAAGCACTGGAGTGGTCCAGTAGCCGGGAAGGGGCCTAGAAGTGCCAACTACTACACCACACTACACTCGGCTCTACACATTTACAGAGCTAACCCCTGTCCAGTCCCTGGCAGAGTGAAGGGGGCTTCCATCCTTATTCCCTATCCCCATCTTCGCCCAGGCTAACGGGGCCTTACTTATTCAGGGGGGGGAGAGTGGAGCCCCGAGAAGCACTGTTGAGAGGAAGATCCTTGGCCCCTCCTCATTCTCTACAGGGTTCCAAACCTTTCTTCAACATAGGTGACAACGAGCGGGGCAGAGATGGAAGAGATCGAACACGAGAATAAATAAGAAGCAAGCTCGCCTTCCTGATCATTTTGATAGAGAGGGATGGAGAAAGTGGACAAAACAGACTTGCATTTCCCAGTCGAAAAGATGGGTTCCTTTTTCGTCTTGCATTTCTCATCGAACAAATACGGAAAAAGAATCATATTGAAAACGTTCCTAACCCACCAACCCTTTCCTTCGTAGAGCCGTGTCTTGTAATCCGAACCTGCCCGGAGCGAGTCTCCCATAGAGGCAAGTGAAGTTGGTGAGCCGTATGATGGGCAACTATCTCCTGCGGTTCGGAGAGGACTCAGCTGTTAGTTAGTACCCCCTTTCGGGGTGGACCTTTCACTCTATTTTATTATATACGCTTAGCGAAAAGAATGTTTTTTGATACACCTAGGACATGGATTTTATATGAACCAATGGATCGTGACAAGTCGTTACTACTAGCAATGACTTCGTCTTTCATTACTTCATCCTTTCCATATCCCTCTCCCTTGTTCTCAGTTACTCATCAAATGGCACTCAGTTCATATCTTTAAGTTCGATCATTGACAAGGTTCAAAGAAAGGGTGGGCCATTGATAAAGAATCGATTCCAAAGCACCATGCTAGCAAGGGCCTCCGCTTTTCTTTTCATAAAAGACAGTTCCATTCGATTAGTTAGCTCGTAGTCAGTCTTTACTTAACTTAAAAAGCAAGAAAACGGATGCGCGAACCTCCTTCAAGTCAAGTAAATCAAGTTTCGCGCAGCTCAATCCCTTGCTTGTTCCCAAGAGTCCCATGTCTTTCTTGATTGGTAAACCCAACCAGCGATTTACAACAAACAAGTCTTTCCTCTTGTTGGGGGGAGCAGTTAAAAAATGAACCAAAGCAAAAATGAAAAAGAATTACTCTGCGCGGACGATCATAGGTTTTATTGTTCTAATTATATTATATTATATGGGCTATATGTGAATAGCATACTGTATTTCTTTCATCTTGTATATACAGAAGACTTACTTATGGCTATGGGCTCTCAACCTCTTGACTTTGGCTGGTGGATTTGCTCTTTCGACAACGTCGCTGACAGTTCCAATCTGCCGGCGTTGGAATCACCGTCAAGTTCTAGTTCCGATTCTGACTATTTCTCTGCTCGAAATCCATATGAAATCTATCAGCGCATTAAGATTCTTGAAGCGCGGGAACACTACAATATCCCCCCTCAGAATAATCAGGGCGATTACGAAAGGCTAGTGCGGGAGCACTTGTCTCGAGCTCGATATATAGGCAATGATAATGATTTCTACAGGACGATTTATAATATAGAGTTTTTTGAACTTAGAATTTTAGAACGAAAGGGTGTCCTTCAGGATAGACTGACCGATCTGATGCTTAATCAGCCTAATATTGATCGCATTTTGGATTTCTCCCCCTATGAAGATGTCAGAAAGGAAGCCTATCACTTCATTCAGGATAGGATTCCCCCTTTAAATGATCACTCGCTGGAGTATCGCTATATAATTGACAATTATATAAATTCGTGTGTGGCGGATCTACGACAAAACAATAGCAGTTCTGAATTTTATCGCGAATTCGACCGCTTCTTTACTGACCAAGAATACCGCCGCAAAATTGGGTTACCGCTACCCTAATGAAAGAGCGTCATTGAGATGGAGTTTCTTTCTTTTTGTTTGACTCGATATGTTATCAAATTTTCAAATCCCCTGAAGCGGTTGAGGGGCAGCTGACCGAAAGGAAAGCGGGGTGCCGCCATATTGAAAGATTTTGAGGGACCGACACCGGACGGGCAGACCTCTAATCGTTGGATCCGGTAAACAGGGTAGCTCCAGGTACGCTTGGGGCTGGATTGAATCCTAAACATATTAAAGAGAGATATGCGTCAACCAACTAAGACAGATTGAAGTCAGTTACAGGTTGGAAGTGGGACATCCTTTACGTTCAAGAAAAGGAGAACGATCCTTTGGTCCAGCCCAGCCAACAGAAGCCTTCAACTAACTAAAGCAAGAGACAGCTAGCCTATGCACAATGAAATTCCTGCTCCTAGACATCTATATAATAGACAAAGGAGAGAGCTATAGACAGAGAAGTCTAGAATGCTCTTGTTTCATAATCCAAAACTCTCATATCTCCAGCCCATAGATAAGGACAGGGACTTAGCTTAGGACTGCAGGAAAGAGGATAGCCACTAGGCCGGCTACTAGATATAAAAGCACTAAAAATATATGGGAAAGCATCTTTTATAGGATAAAGAAATCCATATTGGCTTACAGGGCTTATCCCTACTCTTATGCTTGACTAGCTGCAAGTTTAACTTGCAAAAAAAGAACCGGGGACACGTATCGCTCAAATCATTGGCCGGGGGGAAAGGCTACACCTAAGACCGGGCAAGATGCCTAATATTTACAACGCTCTGGTAGTTAAAGGTAGAGACTACCGGTCAAGAAATTAATGTGACTTGTGAAGTACAGCAATTATTAGGAAATAATCGAGTTAGAGCTGTAGCTATGAGTGCTACAGATGGTCTAATGAGAGGAATGGAAGTGGTTGACACGGGAGCTCCTCTAAGTCTTCCAGTCGGCAGGGCTACTCTAGGACGAATTTTCAACGTGCTTGGCGAACCTGTTGATGATTTAGGCCCTGTAGATACTCGCACAACATCCCCCATTCATAGATCTGCGCCCGCCTTTATACAGTTAGATACAAGATTTTCTATTTTTGAAACAGGAATAAAAGTAGTAGATCTTTTAGCCCCCTATCGCCGTGGAGGAAAAATCGGACTATTCGGCGGAGTGGGTGAGCGTACTCGTGAAGGAAATGATCTTGACAAGGAAATGAAAGAATCTGGAGTAAATTAATTAAAAAAACATTGCAGAATCAAAAGCAGCTCTCGTCTGGCGTCCTGTGCTTACAACCGGCTGTTCTTAAAAGGCATTTCTCAAGCCGTTGAGAAGCTGTCGTTGAGCGATTGCATCACTTGTGAATTCAATCAGTTCAGATTGGCTGCTTCCTTGCTATTGATCACAAGATCGATATAGTCCCTGGTGCCAAGCCCCCTGCACGTGCACCTTATCGGATGTCGCCCTTGGAACTGGCAGAACTTAGGAAGCAGTTGACAGACTTGCTGGATGCAGGCTTTATCCAGCCTTCCAAGGCACCATATGGGGCCCCTGTGCTGTTACAGAAGAAGCTGCAGTCCTTAGGCCTCCCAAAAAGAGAGAAGTATCCGATAAAAACAGTCCTTACGCCGACATTAGCAGTAGCGCTAGTTAGGCCGACTTAGACAATCTGAGAGAATGTTCGGTGCGACAGCGCTTTTTTAAGCCCAAAGGCTAGTTCAGCTGTCCTTGTTATTGCCCCTCCAGTTCTGGTTCCGGTTGCTGTGGGTCCAGTCGAGCCTCTTCCAAGACAAGATTATGGGCAAGAGAAGATTAGGGGCTATTCGAGTACTTCTTCCTCCCGAGATTGCTTTTCTTGTTATCAAAAGTAAGGGGCAGGATAAGAAATAGAGAATCCCCCTATCGATCCCTATCGAGCCAGCCCAGGCTAGGAAATCTCCCTTAGTTTAATTAGTCTCTCCAACCCGCCTAGTCAAAAGCCCTTTTTTTTAGTTTCACCTGAATATAAAGAGACCTTCTATTGGGAGGACTAGTCTTTTTGCGTAAGCCGCCTTGCTCTAAGAATCATCTCTTCTCCCCGCGAGGGAGTAGCCTTTGCCAAAGAAGCGCTAATTACTTGTTGCATTGCCTGCGTTAGGAGATGAGTGCACTTGAGAAGAATGAGACATGGGAAAAAGAAGTGAAAACAAAAAAGGGGCCAGAACATAAGGAGGTGGTAGACAATTTAGAGAGCTTGGAGGAAAAGATCAAGACCATCAAGGGTATAGAGAGGCACCAAGTTCGCAGAGATCTGCTTCTTCTCAGACATCAAGCTCCCCCACAAACCCCAGATTTGTATTAGTATAATGGAAGAGGGTGAAGTCTTACTCATCTCCGCGCGTCTACTGTGGGGAAATGTGTTCTTACGGAGATAAAAGCTACTAATCCAACAGTTCCAGAAGAGTCTCACCGGCCCGAAAGAGATGTACCGAAGCTCTCAAGCGGCCCGGCCTATGCCGAGAGGGTTACAGCGGGCAATCATTAATATGCCTTGGGGAAAGTCATGCACCTGGCCTAGACGGATAAAGGAAAGATTCTCTCACCGAAAACAAGTAAACGAAATAATTACTAGTGCCCGATCGAAATGTCATTTCCTTGCCTTAGGGCAGGGTTTGACACTATATAAGGACCAGGTAATTTCTTAAAGAATGCCTTTACCTCCTTTACTTACTTTCTTGGCCCCGCTCCGCACCTGTCTTGCTTGTCTTTCTTCCTCCTCTTCTCCTTCGATACGTGCCTGCTACTGCAGCAGCTAGAGAGAGAAAAGTACGGATTCGGACATGGGAGCATTAGGAAGATTCTTTCTAGCTTATGTGATTCACTCCTTAAAGAAGGTAGTTGGCTTACTTGCTTTTGAGAGGACAGGTAGTTTACGAAGAGAAGACAGACGCAAGACTCATCCCGATGGATGCGAGACAGCAGAGGATGTGGGAGCTTTCTTTCCCAAGGAAGAGCCCAAGCAATGCCCTTGGGAGCGCATTGCTTTCGGTGCAATCCAACTCTCTTCCCCTGCTTCGCCTAACTGAGAAAAGACAGAAGCAGCACCGCTAGTGCACTTGAAGCTATTTCCTGTAAGGTATAGACCAAGTCATTTAATTGTACCGGTCCTGTTCTTTTGTTTGTGCCAACCTTCTCGCCCTAGCCCTGTGTCCACAATTCCAGGCCTTAAATCAAAGTCTTGGAGTCAACTAGAAGGTGGGTGGAAGGCCCTAACCGAGAGAGGGTCCACGGTGGCTACGGGGAACCAGAGCCCGCACGAAGGATTCAATGCAGAATGAGTTCTTATCTTTCTTATGATATTAGCTGTAATCAATTGAATGACAAATCTCTTGAAAAACGAAGACCTTGACTAGTAGCCGGCTGACTTACGAATACCAGCATCTCTAAAAGAGGCTTTCTCCGGCTTTCTCTAATAGGGGAAAAGCATTGGCATTCTATTAAAGCGGCGCAGTCAGAAAGTAAAGCAGGAGGCAGAAGGTGGGGAAGGAATGATTCTCAGAAAAAGGGTAGGGTTAGGGGATTGGTCTGGAATGGAGCCGGGGTAAGGAGCGAGTTCAGTTCCCCTCGGGAAAGAAAGAATAGGCAGCTGTGAGAGTAGCGGTCGGTGGGAATAGGACTAGCTTTCTTTACAGAACAGATTCAAGTGCCATCCTCCAGGATTTAGCTGTGAAAGAATAGGCTGCTGGAGGAAGAACCGCCCAAAAGCGGGAGAGAAGCGGAACGGGCAAGTCAGCCAGAGCAACTTTGAGGGAAGCCAGCTCCTCATCTGACTTTGTTTGAAGGTCGGTGTCGAGGAATGGCATGGTCTCCGGGAGAAAGAAAGCCAAAGGAGCGAAAAGCACACCATCCTAGGTAAGCAGCATCTTTGAAGCGGCATCTCACTCAATATACGCAATTCTCAGATCTGTCTTTTCCGGCCGGCCGATTCCATGCCACTCTACTTTGGACCCTCTTGCAGGAGCTCGGACTGAGTCTAGTTTAGGTCCATCCGAGGGTTTGCCTTTTCCTTCTGCACTTCTTCACTTTTCTGCTTTTTGGAAGCGAAGCGACCTAGTCGAGCTATTGTCAAGTTAAGCAGTTCCTCTTGTCGAGCTAGACTCTACTCGCGCTATAGTCGAGGAAAGCTCGCGCGTTATTCGTGTTAAGCTGTCGAGTTAACTAGACTCGAGGAACTAATCCTTTAGGTTTAGGCAACTCCTCCTCTCTGAGAAGAGGACACTTACTTAGTTCAGTGCAACAACAAAAGAAAGGACCCTTACCCCTCTATATCCCTTTTGGGTTGGGGGGAAGATCAAACTCTTTAACTCAATCTACTACTACTGTTCTCACTCATTGACATAAGTCAAAGCTACCAGTTCCTTACTCAAAGAACTCGTACCGGTACTCTTGAGTTCACAACCCTAAAAACCTGAGATTGGAGTAGAAACTCGATCCTACTAATTACGTAGAACCATGAACCATCGATCGAGTGAGTTCGAGGTGGTTCATGCTTTCTATATAAGTCGCTGTACGCTAAGGCAAAGGTTGTAACCATGCGTCATGCGTGCCGTAAGCGGGCTCTGGTGGGGGAACCCGTAGGAAGGGGGGACGACCCGCCGAATTCACATCAGAAATCGCCAGAACACAAACGAAATCTTGAATTGCGTATAGAAACAAAACGAACCACTTCTATTCTCGGAGCTGAGGTATATGAAGAATGGCTTTTTGGTCCCTTTCGTCCAGTGGTTAGGACATCGTCTTTTCATGTCGAAGACACGGGTTCGATTCCCGTAAGGGATGGCTACTCTTTCCCGGCCGCTTTCAGTTAGTGTTCATTGCTGAGTGATCGCTCGCTATCTGGCTGGAAAAGGTGGTCCGGAAGCTTTCTCTCTCCCAGCCCAGCAAGCAAGACGAGATCACCACTTCTCTCAGTAATGGACTTCCTTTCATTCTTCCTTAGCCTATGATGTCCTATCATAGATTATCGAACCTCCGACAGACAGAATCCCCATGCATGCGTTCTTTCTCTCCTCCCCTCAGCCATACATCTCTTTTTTTTTCTTTTGGCCGTTTTTGTTAGGCATTGAACCCCACCTTAGGTGCTGAGTGGTGTCCTCCCCTCCCTAATACCTAAAAAAAAGTTCCGTCTATGGAGCCTAAAGCTTAAACCATGGCAGTAAGCAGTAAGTTGGCCTAGTCTCTTGCCCAGCCTTCGCCTTCTTCAGTGGCCAAGTTGAAGCGTTCAACGGTTCTTCGGCCTACCACCTTTCTTTTTCAAGGTTGAGCTTGTTCAATTGAAGCTAATGCTATGCTGCCCTTCCCTTGTTCAAGAGAAGGCGAGGACTTTCTTTTAGCTACCGGCCCAAACAAAAGAGATTAGCCTCTTGATCGATCGATTGATTGGATTGCAGTACGAAGGGGTTGAAGAAGGAGGCATTGGAGAGAAGTAGGCATGGCGGCCAACCAAGGCAGTGAAATCGAGACAATCAATCGGAAGAGGGTTTAGTTAGGAGTCCGGGTTCCATCCTATAAGTTGAAGGAAGGGAGCAAAGGAAGTTCTCTTTGCCCTTAGTCTTGTCTTGGGTTCAGTGAATAGGGAAATTAGGTTAGTCTTATTCCCTAGCTGAGTGAATAGGCCGATCTTTCGTATAGTGATAACGCTTTCTCTTTCTTATAGGGGTCTATTTTCTCTGACTTGACTCAGCTTGACCTACTTGACTCAGCGGTTAGAGTATCGCTTTCATACGGCGAGAGTCATTGGTTCAAATCCAATAGTAGGTAAGGCCGAAAGCCCTGCTTTTGCCAGCATGACAGCAAGCACGGACTGGCGGAGTGAATGACCAAAGCATCGGTTGCTTCCACTTGTGGCCTTCTTCGACCGCCTTGACACCTTAATCTCAGGGAACCCCCTCTCCTCTCTTCTTCTCTTCATGTATGTGGGCTGCCTGCCCCGTCCCGAATAGACGAACAGGAACAAGCTGAAGAAAGGCGCGAGAGATAGTTTATACTCAATGCACCTCCCCTCTTCCACAATTAGGTGAAGACCAGGGGGCGGGCCGGAAACCCCAACGGGAAACCTTTCACCGCGCCACACGATTCTTTCGCGAAGCGCTCTCTCAGACGCACTCCTGCCTCCGCAAGCAAAGAGGTATCAAAGATACCAGGCGACCAAGTGAAAGTGAACAGCCCCGAGCAAATCTTCTAGAGAGCATACCCGTTGTAGCCAAACAAAAAAAAAGATTTGAACAGCAGCATCTATAGTTGTGGACAGTCAAAAAAAGAGGTTCTTCGAAGCTGTGCTAATGGTGGTCAAGGATAAGGTACTAGTTTCAGTGGGAGACATTAAGTCTGCATGAGAAATCTGGGAGACTCCACAGAGAATGTATGAGTCAGTGACAATGGTAAACATGAAGTTTCTTCGGCAACGGTTTTTTCCAAGCAAGATGCAAGAGGGGACGAGCGTGTCTCAGCACTTAGACAAGATGGAGAAGATTCTCAAAGAATTTGGAGCAGTTAGAGTCAAAATGACTGATCGTGATTAGTGACCGGGAAGTCTGCTGAAGTCGTTTGAGTCTTTGACAACCACTCTCTCCCGTGAAACTCCTCCTTTAACTATGATTGATCTGACCATTTTCTTTAGGCAGAAGCTGAAGATTTGAACAGCAGTCTGAAAAGAAAAGACTAATGCTGCGCAAAAGAATATGTTTCAAAAGAAGAAAAAGCACTGAGTGCAGAAAAACCTTAAAAACATATAGTGTTGGTCCTTCAATGCAAGAAGAAAGGTCACTTGACTTTTGAGTGCCCATAAAAGAAAGGAAGAATTTTGTGCAGATATGATTGAAGAACTAGTACCCTATATGCCCCTTTATCATCTTCAATTCTTATGCGTAAGCAAAAGAATTGAAGATGATGTCAACTCTTCAAGGTGTGCTTTCCCCAAGTTTGTCAGGATCCTCTACATCTGTTCAGTCCTCCTCGAGTGTACATTCAATGTCCAAAAGCTTGCTGGTCCTGCTGCGAAGTTTACCACTCCGCTAACGCTATGTGATCCGGTCAAGGTATGAAGTAACTCGACCAACGGGAGAGGGGAATCGAATGGTCTTTTTCAACTTGACAATCCCTTTCCATATCATTATATAGGCATATATAGGATTCACGACTGACGACGCCCTGTGTACTGTAAGCAAGTTACTCCACCAAGAGAAGTGCGAATCCACCAAGGGCATCCCCAGTAGCATTAAGTTATATGCAAATGACAGCCAAGGAAGGAATTGGGCCGGTAAAGAAGACTGGAACCGATGTTCCAGATCATGACGAATCCTAAGCCAACTGAGTTCTCTCGTTTGGTGTGGGCATCAGTTGAAGTTGTTGTAAATTATCGATGATAAAGGTATTCTTATGGGAACTTATCCATAAAGTTACCCCTTTTTTTGGAAAGACTTAAGTTAAGCTCAATCGCAGCTTAACAGGCTCGCTCGCTGCATCCTTCTTTTTTTTTTAATAGTAATATATCGAAGCCCCTTTCTAAGACCTTCTTTTTCGTTGGTAATGGTTTCAGGTTCTGAATGGATGTCCCAATTGGGTGAACTCTTAAACCGAGATTGATTCTTGCCCAAAAAATAAGAAATAAGCTTGGCAGCAAAAAGGCTTTTCAAAGGAGCAACTTCCTTATTTGGAGGTCCCCCTATTGATATTTAATCACTCTCGGGGGTGGGTACAGAAAGAGAAAGACTAATCCAATCTTTTCATTCAACAAGAAGTACCTTAGGGTCGGCAAGATGAAGACAATGACACATCTCTTTGAGAGAGAGGGTCAGAGGCGTAGGCTCTTGAATGAGGTCCCTAATCATCCTCTTCAAGTCGGACGCAGTTATCTGGGCCCTGAGGTTGAGTGGTCTGAGGTGCTACGGTCTGGGTAGGATTAGCTACCGGAGATGGTGGAGCTACTGGTTGTTGATAGGTTGCTTTCTTGTCTTGAGGAGTGAATTGCGTAGGCTGAGGGGCTACTAGCGGGATGATTTGGATAGAAGGTTGAAGATCTTGGTAAGGTTGAGCAGGGGCTTGCCAGGTATTGACTGACCCCTGAAGTTGAGGTAGAGGCTGTAGGTATTGCTGAGACTGACCTAGCGGAAAGGGATATTTTTCTGGTCTCACCTGAGAATGCTGTAGCGGCACTGGTTGAACCTGCTCTTGCGCCTGAGGCTCTTTGAAGTTGTTGCGGTTGAAGCTGAGTCTGCTGGACTGATTGCTGCTGAAACTGCGAATTCGCCTCTAGACCTGTCTGAGTGGAGGCCGTAGTCTGGTAGTGCTGAACTCTTGATGGTCTCTCTTTTATGAAAGGGATTGCTTTGTGACATGGGTTGACTCTTATTGGAGGAATTTCTTTGAGATTGTGGGCTAGTCTGAATCCTAGATGCAAGCTTCTTAGGTTGAGAAAGGGTGCTAGTCTCTTGTGCTTTCATCTTCACATTCATCAGTGAAGGCTCAAAGATGTCATACATGGGGGACTGCATCTCTCCTGAGTGCAGACCTTTACGTAGACGACTGTGTCAAAGTAGTAAGAAAGGCAGCAATAACGAGAGATGTCTCTCTCTCCCGGGCGCGTATTGCCGAAAAGATGGAAAGGTTTTGCTTCAGTTGTGCTACTCTAGACCTGCGGAAGACAGGTGCTGCATGCAAAGGCCTAAGTCCCGCGATGTGCAGAGAGTGTACACCAGTCAATCTGCGCTCGTGCGTCTGGGCTCAGGTGGAGCCCAGGTGTCAGTGTCAAATGTGTGGCAGAAGCTAAATAGAAAAAAGAAAGGAATTTTTGCGCAAAAGGAAAGAAAGAAGGGGCGGTCAATAGAAGAGGCCACAGGCTGTCTGCCTAACTGAAGAAGGCATGACCCACTGTGCAGTATAAAACCTTACTCGTCAGCATTTGTCCTCCAATAAATTGATCATACATGGCTTCAATGATTCTTCCCCAATAAGATTGGGAAAAGAAAGGTCAAACTCTCCACTCACTGGCAAGTCGACAAGGGAACATTTCATGTGATAGATGAAGCTCCTTCATACTACCTTTTGAGAGGAAGGAATTGGTTACATCAGCATCAGGCTATAGCTTCTATTTGTCACCAGTCTCTCAAGTATTTAGAAAACAGGGTGGATGTCATAGCACCTGGAAACCTCAAGCCCTTTGAGGAAGAAGAAGAAGAACACTATGTAGAAGCCTCGGTGGTCACTAGCCGTGGTCGCTAGTAATCCCAAGAGAGAAAGAGGACTAAGCGATAAATGAAGCAGAAAAATTGGAGAAAGCTTACATGGAGTTCCATTTCTTCCTACCTGCGAGCGAGTTCGAGGTTAGAGTCCCTAAGGCTAACAAGCAAGTTAAGGCAATGCTGGAGTAAGTCAGCCATTGGGAGTTGCCATAGGTTGTATCCCTAAGCAGGAATAGTTTGCGAGCCAGTTGCAGTGACAGTTGGAGTTGCTTTACTTGGTAGAGTCTAGCATTCCCATTCTTCGGCGGCTTTATTTGCGTAAATAAGGAAGGGCATATAAAAATAATAGAAAGGGACGCCTTTTAAGCTACGAAAAAAGGAAGTGGCAAAGGGTCTTTTTCGTCTTTATGATGTATAGAATTTTTTTAGGATTATACTTTGATTCGGTACTTATTAAGTTAAGCATCGAAGGCGGGACTCTTTCCCTAGATAGAGAGATGGTCTAATTCAAATCACGCCAAGAGAGGTTTAATCTTCTCCCGTATCTATATAACATTTGAATTACTCCTCCATTCCGCGTTTCCTAAAATATGACTCCAAACATTCTTACCTTTTTTTTTATCCGAGATGGCAAATCGAGCAGCCTATTGCGCTAACGGGAAGAGGCATTTAGGACAAAAAGACGGGGTTTACTCAAACGAGTTGAATAAGCAAGCCAATAAGATAAGATTGCTCTTGTTGAACCAGCTACTAATCACCAAGTCCTTTGTTTAGCCAAATCAGCTTGGGGTTTGGTGAGAGAATGGATTTTAGTATGTTGATTGAGAGATGCGAAGAAGTCACGAATCTAACTATAACTCCGCGAGTGAACGCAAAAAAGCAAACCTGACTAGACGGAAAGAACTCCGAGTAAACAAAGCGCCCATCTGACCGATCTAAAGCTGGATGAGAAGAGAGCCTATTGGCAGGCGGGCTTAAAGGATTTTCTGCTTTCTTAGTTAGAAAGATGAGTTACCTAGCTAGTGGAGCGAGGGGAGGTGCTTTGACACCATCTTCCACGATTCCCACATTGAGCTCTCTTTGCCTTACTTATTATGAATCGATATAAAAGATAAACCGCCAGCTGGAAGAGGAATAGGATATAGGTGAGCCCGGGGAATATTGTTGAATTCTAAAAAGCTCTTGGCCCACCCTTAACTCTGTTCACGGTTAGCCGGGAATGAGACTGGGAGTTCGATTTCCTTTATGACTTTCGCCTTGCACCTTACACTAAACTGAATCTCTTGCACGCGCGTATAAGAATACCTTGCTGGCTATTCCTTATTCTTGATAGCACAAAACTCGGTTTTTTCCATTTGAATAAGAGAAGACCAAGCCCCCAAAAGGTTCACTAAATCTTAGCCCAGAGAGCGACCATGAGAAGGAAAGAATGCCACTTCCCACATAACAGTAGTGGAGAAGGTGTAGTCGGAATGTCTTGGCAAGCCCCATTCATACGAACCCAAAGAATGCCTTTTAAAGAAAAGTGATCCAACCAGTTGATGGGAACTTCCCCCATCTTGGAAGCAAGGGAGTGCCGTCCCTACCAAGAGGTAAGGTGACAGGCGAAACTAAACTCCCGGGGCAGGCTATCAACTATGACATTCTGTTTGCATCTCGAAAATCAATTCCGTCTTAGCCGTGTAACTTGGTCTAGTGCTCTTCGGTTAAATGTCCTTTGTTTGTTGTCCCGTCGTTAAAGGTCGAGGGCAGAACTTTGGGTTAGAGCTCGTGGGTTATATCCAATGAATGAAGGGCACCGATGCCACCAATCCCCTTTCATCTTGGGGGCAACTCTATGCCTTCCCAGCTTGCTTTCTTTGCCCCGACAATTTCTCTTTACTTGGCTCAGTCTCTTCGAAGATGCTCTAGGTAGAGGTTCGAAGAGTTGCGGCGAGTAACTGAACTTCAGGAAAGAAGCTCGACAAAGACGGAGACGGGGACGGAGAGGAAAGCTTCTGAGAATATAGGTTTTGAGGTGGCATCAATACCAGAGAAGAGGGTGGGAATCCCCTCTTATGTAATTTCCCTCCTTCCGAGAATAACTATTTCGGTGGGGAAGACTCCTGCCTGGAGGCAGTAAGGTTTGTTTAGTTTGAGTTTAGGCTGCTAAAGACTGACTTGCCCCAACAGCCGTAGCTAAAGGCTTAACCCATTGTTGAGTACCCAGATTCAAAAACCCCGACCTCAAGAGAATCCGGGGAAAGCTCAATATCAAAAGAAGCTTGACCGGTAGCGGTAGGGAGAGAGAAGTTTGGGATATCTTATGAGTTTGGGGCTAAGGCCTGTAGCTATCGGAGTTTCACTCTTCTCTTCACCGGAATTGGAATCTACTTCACTAGATGGAACAAAGATCAAATCTTCCTAAGCCTAAACTAGCGGGAATAACAACTTTATTTAAAAATGGCTCCAAAGGACCTGTGCCTCTATCCTGACGAGGTTATCGTCACCGATGGTAGTCGCGAGTTCGCGGAGTACACAACCTTAATTAAGGTCGTGGGTCCGACAATGGCTTAACTACGTAAAGTGGTACTACATGGTTGCAGTATCTCCAGGCGTAACCATCCAGGATCTCTTAGACGCACCATTCGTGAACCGGAAATGGCAGGTTGAATCGACCGACGTTGGTCCGGTTCGGCCTTGTCTGGAAGGTTTTCGATTTGGTTGCCCTAAGGCGTTTGGCCTGTTAAGCCAATGTCCTAGTCGCTGCAGCGATTACGGATACCTCTCAGGCATCTCTACTCTGTGAGTCCCGCAAAACGCTTTCTTTATGTTTTGTGAGTTGACTCCTTATGCTAGAGCCAACCTGGCCTACCGGTCTTGTAAACCGATAGTTCCTTTTGGTTTGACACCTGAGGGTGCCCTCCTTTGGGGTCCATACATAAAGGACCTCATCAGGGTGTTGATAAAACTAGCTAAACCGGTTTCAGTGAGGTCAATCAAATGGAGAGGTACGAAGAGGACTTTTCGGTCCTCTCCTTACTGTCGAGTTACTACGTTCCTTGCCTTTTGAACTTAATTCATGGTACCGAAAGGTCACAGAAAGAAGGAAGTAAAAGACCCTCATTATTAGGTGTACTGTGGTACCCAAGAGTTAGGTATTGTTTCGACGAAAACAACGAGTTGTTTAGTCGAATGGATATGGCCTCATTTGAAAAGGAGGTCATTCCCAACGATCCTACTCCTGTCAGAGTCCTTACCTCGGACGACTGGGTCAATCGGTTGAAGGAGCAGGGAAGAGACGAATATTTGCCATAGGAAACTGGCTGAATCAGAGGTTATTAAACTCTGTTCATAGATGGCTGATGGATGTTATCCGTCAGATTACTATGGGTGGCATGCATGGATGTCTTTTCTGCCTTAGCCATTCTCCCTACGTAGCAACTTTAAGTAGATGATAGATGGGATGAGATGCTAGCCTTAGCGCAGAAGATCCATCATGGAGCCTTAGGTTAGGCTACTACTAAAGATAGGATGGATTGTCAGGAATGGTAGATGGAGCAAGGATGTATAGCAGGCTTAAAACACGAACGACACAAGTAGGACGCACTGAGGCCGAGGTACGTAGTGACGTCTCTTGCTGGGCCTTTGATAAGGAATGGTCGGTTTGTTAGTCTTAATCCAGCGACTGGCCTTGCTCCGAGCGATATCCGAAGTATGGTTCGCTCGCTAGTTATATGCTTAACACATGCATCTGAGGTCAGAGGTGCCGCTAAGGTGAACGCTCAGCTTCAACTCTGACTTTCTATTTGAAGTGCACTGAAGGTTAACTATGTCAATCTACAACTCAATGTGATTGGCTTCGTCCGGGCTCAGTCTCTTCCGGCCGCCTCATCCTACTTACTCCACTCGCTATGTTTTGCTGCCAAACGGACTCTCTCGGAGGTTTTCCCGTGGATGTAATGCTTAGCAACCCGTGCGCCCCTACCCGAGAGGCAAGCTTGGCGGCGCGAGTGATGCGGTAACAAGCCGAATCCAAAGTACCTCGACACAAATAAAAAAAGAAGATAAATAAGAAGTGCCTATCCGCTCATCAAGTAAAGAAAGGCATCGATACATCGAGGACCAGGGCGGTGAAGTGGGGAAGGTGGACAGTAAGCTAGTAATTGCGTTAAGAAAAAGCGGTAGAAGGGCGTGAAGGTGTACTTTCTTTCTAGGTTGTTGGGTATTGTATTAGTGGCAAGCCGACTGACTGATAGGGTCACGAAGAGCCCAACGAATGGAGGACCAGAACTGCTTTGCTTAACACACATATAGTTCAGTTCCCTCAATTCATCACCAACATGCTTGATTCCAATCTCGAGGGACTGAACCCGCTCCTCGAGAATGAAGCTTGCTGGCGATACCGGTATCCATCTATAGCCGTTAGTTCATCGGTGTCGGGGGAGTTTGGCCCCAGCCTATTGTCCCTTTCCCCATGGGGCGGGCTCCTATGATAGGGTCTAGGGAAATCTACCTCTTTTCCTTCTTTTCGTTTTCGCTCCTTTTTCTTTTTCGTTCCTTCCTTAGGTCTGTCTCCTTCGGCGGATCTTGGGACTCCTTTTGCTGGCTTCGGGCTTTGATCTTTCTCTTATCTGGTGTGGCGTCCTGCTTCATCTTTAGGTGTCCTTATTGGTCTCTATCCGCCAGTGCGTAGCTCCGTAACTTTCCCTCTCCCCAGCGGTAGCCGGAGCTCGCACAACCCAAAAAAGAAAAACAAACAAAGCGTGGTTCATGGTAGGCTCTTATAATGGTTAGGGTAGGGGTTTAGTAAAGGATCTCCAGCATGGAACGATGCTCCTTCTCATGCCCGCCAACATCCAGAAAACCCGCCTTCTCACGCTAATGAAAGCCCTTCTTACAGAACAACTAGTGCGAGAGCCTTTCCTTCCCCTATACAGAAGGAGACTTTCTTTTGTCTAACTCTCCAGAAGAGACCAAGTCGTTTACTTCATATTTGTGACTCTTGCCAACAATTGGTTCTTTAACTGACACTTGACTCGAACCGCTTGCCATATCTAAACTAGCTACTGGCAAAGAGGGAATTGATTCAAGATCCCCTTGCGCCCTACAACCCGAAAGTGACTCTCTATCAAAGCACCTGCGGTGGGCTAAGCGCAAGGAGTCTTAGAGTCTCGATACTGGCTAACGGAAAAAGAACGGCGAACAAGTAGTTGTTCTACAACCCCCAGAACTGTACGCAGCGCTTTTCAAAACAAAAACAAGAAGTGGTTTGTTTTTTCTAAGTCGCTCTGCGAAAACGGTTTTCTGTCTACGAGCGCCTGTCTGCCTTCACGAACGTCTAGTAACTCACTAGCCCTAAACCGTAACTGAAACACTCTCTTCTCCAACCAAAGCCGCCATCCAGATTCAGAAGCGGAAGCGGAAAGAGTTTACTGAAGAGGCTTTCATCTACGGCCTCCCTAATTTATGCTATCTTCGTTTCATTAGGGAAGTAGCCTAGCTCAGCTGGGGGAAGCTCCTAATGGAAATAGAGTACTCTCATTAAAGCAGGGTTACATATTACCGTTGACCTCAGACCTCACACCAGATTTCCTCTTCCCGATCCCCCGAAAAAGGGAAGATGCTCCTGTAGGTAGGAGCTACTTCACTTTCTTCGGCGCTCCCTTCGAACTGATATCCAAAGATTCCCTGTAACAGGATGGTTTGAAATGATGGTTTATTACAGGTTCTGGTGACATGAATAGGATGAGCATACGAATGAGCCGGAACATGGATAACGTAGTGGTTCGAGCCGGTCGAGAGTACGAGATTACTGACCGAAGACTCTTCCATTGAGATGGGCCGAAGCCCTGCTAGCGAAGGAATGCATCCAACAGTGTTCTGTCTCATTGGTCCTCTCATGCCAGAATTTGCTCATAAATCCACTTTGTTCTCCCGGAAATAACTTTTATTATAATACATGACTTATGTGACTTCGATCTGATACCTCTCGATTCAGAGAGGAAATGCGCATTTGTATCATTTTGACTCTCCCCATCTCGAATTCTACTAATTTGATATGGGACTGGTTGTGAAGGGAAGCTTTGTGGGAGAAAGGAGGAAAAGGTCAGGCTAGTCAAGGCTTTACTCAAACATATGGGATAGATAACGAGGAAGCCTTTGCCCCGGTAGCCAAGATGAAGTCTGTTCGTCTCCTGCTCTCTATTGCTGCGAATCGAGATTGGCCTCTGTTCCAATTAGATGTTCAAAATGCCTTCCTGAACGGGGACCTACAGGAATAAGTTTACATGAGTCCTCCACCCGGTTGTGTAAGGGGGGGGGGAGAACAAGAGAGGTCAACTGGAGTGGAAGCCAAACGACGGGGCCGAGAATCTGTGATCGATCCGAAGAACCACTGCCAGATACGATTCTGCTTCCCCTTCGTACTACCCTTGCCCGGCTTTCTTTCGGCTTAAGTAAGAAGGCTGCGGTGAGAATGAGGATCACTTCGGAACTCTAGGAAAATGGGCGTTTTATTTTAGGGCGGGATCTAAAAGTTCTCCAACGTGTTGCGGAGCCTTCGGCCGTGAGAGGGTCTTTTGGCTTCCTCAGGGCCGTGTGAAGCTTAGCTTGCTTTAGCAGCCACGTGATGATTCAAGATTCGTGGTAGGCGTAGGAGCTGGGCGAAGCGGTAGCGAAGCTCAGGTGGTGATGCAAGTGCGCGGTGAGCGTAGTAGCCCCCTCGGGCATGCTCTTTGTACAACCAAGCGAAGAGCTAGTGAGGGCCGGAATGGAATATCGTATGTAGTGTAGAATCGGATCTGAAGCTCTTTACTAGGATTGGAACAAGCGAGGAACGAGTGACCACAAGCTCCGCTTAAGCGCTCGACATGCAGTTAGCTTAAAACATGTTCATCATGTGGCCGAGCGAAGCGCACCTGCGTGAAGCAGCCTAGCATCACTTTAGATAGGAGCAGAATGGATGACTTACAACTGAAAGTCAGTTCTTCGGATCGATATATCGTACGACGTAATGGAGATCTTGGTCTAGGTCCGGTGGTTCGCAGAATTCGGGACCTAACGATGTTCGATTCGTCACATGAACGGGAGCGGACGATTCCCTCGTATCTCCCTTTTTCGGGGAATGGCTGCAATCACAAGCAAGTGATTGAATGAGTGGGGGGCTCCGAAAGCACATGCGGGATAAGCAGGTCTTTCAGGAGACGGTCTAAGGGTCCGGTCTAGAAAGAAAAGAGAACTCTCAACAAGCTGGAACTAATCAAGATCAATAGGAAGAGGAGTTAGCTATAAATTCTTTTTTTGACAAAGTTCATGCCACGACGATCTATATGGAAGGGCTGTTTTGTTGATGCATTCCTGTTGAAGTTGAAAAAGAGACAAACACTCATGTTTCAGCTCCCGGATCTGCTTGGATTATCGTATAATAAGAGGAGCCGTCTTAGGAAATGACTGAACTTAAAAGACAGATGCCACCGCTGCGAGGGAGTCACTTGTCTGATCTTGCGGTGCACTCACTCCCGTTACGAGAATGAAATGACGCCCCAGCTCGACTCGAGACCAAGACTCCTTCCTTACAACTCGCACCAATAGCGGCACTGAGCGGCCGGAGATTGATTGAAAAGGCAGCCGCCCCTCCCCCCTAGCCGCCTACCTACTCGTGCTCGTAGCTCGATCGGAGGTTAAGAGTGTGGTCCGGCGGAAAAACAGAAGTCATCCGTATCAAGTGATACGTTAATTGCTCAGTAGTGCTTCGCCACTACCGTAGCTGGCGGAAATAGCTTAATGGTAGAGCATAGCCTTGCCAAGGCTGAGGTTGAGGGTTCAAGTCCCTCCTTCCGCTCTTGGCTTCGTCGTTTAGTGGTAACGAGTAGAGTAGGCATCGCCTCTCGATCCAATCCGTCTTTCCCTGGCCTCCCCAACACACTCTTGATACGAAAGAAACCTCCCGCCATAGAATAGAGAAGAAAGAGATCTAAAGTCTGGGTCCCCTCGATCACCCTTCCCTTGAACCCGAACTGGTCGAGAGAGATGAACCCGCACCACATTTGATAACCTTCGAACTGAAACCCCCAACTAGAGATGGAATTCCATAACCTAAACAACTCAATGGAGAGCTCCGTGACCGGTTCAATTCAAGGGAAGGTCCACCAATAATGGAAAGGCCATTCCCCTCCCTATCCGTTTCTTGATCCCTCATTCCACGAATTCGTTGTTACTGATTCATTCAAGGACTGAAAGCTTTTCGTTTTATGAAAAGGCATAGACTCCCCACTTCTTTGTCTTATTAGCGCAGGTCTTCGTCAATGATGAAAGCCGCTGAACTTCAGACTCGAGTTGAGAAAGAGGGCTAGGCCAAGGATAGGAGGGCTTTCAGGGACTGGGGAAGACGGGTGGATTATAGAGCTAGGGGCGGATCAGAGGTTTGTCCATTGGGATTGGGCATGGACGAGCCTCGACTGGGCCAGCATTGATGAAAAAAAAAACTTATCCCATCGCATCATTAACCGGTGTAGGATTAAAGATCAGGTCCAGGATTCGAGTCAAATCGACCTTCCCTCTCATCTCAGGGTGAGGCAAGGTAGCTTGCTCAAATGTTCGTTGTTCAATATCTCGGCTGCTCAAGAAGTTGGACTAGCTGCTCCTCCGACCCGGAGTGGATTCTAGGGGAAGGGCAGAGCCTCACCTTGCAGTAAGTAGGAAGGTCTTCGTTGCTGGGACGGGTTCAAACTGGACTGAAGGGAGGAGGAATGAAAGACTCCGATCTTACTGGGGATTCATCACTGGCTAGGGCTTTCGAATCAAAGCATGGGCATCTGCAACTAAGAGGGAACAGTAGATCGTCGATTGAAGAGCCAGGTCAGTCAACTTCTATTGATTATTGATTCGACTAGAGGGACTCCTAGCAACTTGTATGACGGGGCCCCATGGAGACGCAGGAGATGCAGGAGCCGCCAGCCGGATCGACCAATAAATGATAGGCCAGAGGGATGGGCTCATTCGACTAATTAGTGATCCCTGGCCCTACCTAACAAAGAGATGTCCCTAAACTCAAATAAGAGGGGATTGGTTGATCGGAAAGCTCGGGCAGGAGTAGGACATTCCATAAAAATCTTTCTGATCCGCTAGCTCTCACTCCTTGCCCTATTCGGTCAAGCAGCTTCACTCCTCTCAAATCCGATTTTTTCATCGACAGGTAGGGTGAATTCTAAGGTTCCTTATTCCGGTTGTAAAGCGGAAGAAGAGGGAGAAAGAATGGGCACAGCCCCACCGGCAGCCCGCGTTTTCGACCCGAAAGGAATGGAAAATGAAACAAGAATCTGTGTTCACTATCTATGGAGCGGAGTGACTATCCTTAATCTCCTCTTCCCTATCTCCCCCTTGCCTTTTTTTCTTTTTCTCGCCGGCAGGTAGTTGACTTGCTTACTTGTTAGAGTCAGGAGAATCCATTTCTTTTTTTGTATTGTTTATTATGATTGATCTGTAGTTCAAGGGCACTCTTCCTAATCCGAGTTTAAGATGGAATAAGACCCAGACGTAGAGTCCCGTCGGCCGGTAAGGGATTTTATCTATTGATTTTTTATTCCCTTCAGTCCTGACCTTTAAAAAAGGGATTCTTATCTTTCCCCACGAGGTCTTCAAGCCAGATGGAGTAGTGCATCTCTGTCTTGAAAGCCCGCCCTACAGATAGGAGTTCCTATCTCTACTGCCTATCCAACCCGAAGATTCTTATTCGTGGTGGAGTGCTTCGAGTAGGATCCGACCCCATCCCAGCAGTCAAAGTCCTTCCTGACCCGGCTCACCTGCCTCTGAAGCTGGAATGCCTTTCTAGAGGAGGCTACCCGAGGAATCGAGAAGTTTGAAGTGGGATGTGGAATGTGATTGGTGATGGATGGTGGTTATGAAATCAGTTCTGCATCAGATGATGAGCCCGTGCGAAAACTTTTTCTTTTATTGGCGCCCGGGCTATTCGATTGAGTCGAAAGCCTACCAACGCATAAAGGTTCCGATTCGAGCGAGAGCCCAAACGGGGGAGGCGAGAACGTCTTGATCGAAAGCTCCACTGTTCTGAATAATGAGAAAGACTTTTCAAAATTCGATCGAGAATCTTATCATCTGTTAGGTAGGCCAACCGACCGACCGAGTGGGCGTCCATGTCACAGAACCTTTCTTCTAGCCAAGAATCCCATTATTGATCGAATCGGGGCCAATTCATTGGCAAATGAAAAATCTACTGTTTTAACACTCAGAAAAAAACCTAGACTAGAAAAGAAGAAGAGTAACTAAGACAAGAGCTAGGTAAGCAAGATGGAGAGGCTAGAAAAGGCGGGGCTCTCCATCTCTAGGAAGATTGTGTCCAGGATCTGGTAATCTAAGTTCTGGTCGGCTCGTATTAGCCTGTGCTTTATTACAGGTAGTCATTCCCCCCGTTCCTTTAGTCTTTTCAACGGTACTTGAATCTTAAGTCGCGGTCATGTCTCGCCCCCCCAGTATAGTGACCGATTCCATGTTTCCCCCGAATTTCATCAGTTCCAGGCTTTCCTCTCCGGATGCGCGAACCTCCAAGTCAAGCGCGCTAGCGCGCTTGACCAAGGCTTTCTCGCCGAGCTTTATAAAGCTTTAAGAGAGAAGAGTAAGGGGGACCTTCTTTTTCTCCTGCGGAGCCCCTCATAAAGTAACCGGCGGCCGGTAGCTCTACTAAGCGAAGAACCGCTCGCTGCCTTTTCTTCGCGAATAACATGTGCAGGTAGCCGCCTAGGAGAAGAGAAGCAAGCTACCTTCCATCTATATCTATAGGCGGCAATGGTCAGAGCTGGTAAGCATGGTCACTGTATCGGCGGCCGGCGCTCCGCGTTCTATCTAGGTTCCGCTCTGACGTACGCCCCACCTCACATAGAAGAAGGGGAACCCCTTCAATAGAAGAACCCGTGTGGGTGAGAGGGGATTGAATCATTCATTCATCAGATACGTCTTCTTCCGTGATCCATTTCATGTCAACTCTAATTAGTTATCAAAAGGCCTACTTTACAAACAAAGGGAAGGTCGTTTCCCGGGAACCTTGCAACCTTGCGGTTCCCGGTAACCGGCCGCATCGGCCCGGTTACCTTCGTCACCGTCGGTTCCCGCAACCAAGCCTTTTTTTTATTATGTCTTTCTTTCTGAAGGGCTTGCGGTTCATTACACCAAAGGCTTTCAGTGAACTATTGAAGCTATCGAGAGAGTACCAAATGCTGACGAAGGTTACCGACTTTCGGTGGACGCGGAGCCAACGAGTCTTTAAGTAAGTGGGCGTTAAGCGTAACGAGTCTAAGGTTACAGAAGCGTTCGCCAACTTTGATAGGTAAACGCTTTGCAAGCAAATAGAGCAGAGAGCTTACCGTCTGTTTCTATTAGAGTCGCGAGCTTGTTGTAGTCGGTCCGTGAAGGGAGAACTTGCTGCTTACTTGCTATATCCCCGCGTTCTTGCACGGCTCGTTCTTCGAGCCCTGCTTCTCCCTTCCCCCTCTCCCCGTTCGTTCTACCGTCCAAAAGCCGTATGGAGTATAGCCAAGTGGTAAGGCATCGGTTTTTGGTACCGGCATGCAAAGGTTCGAATCCTTTTACTCCAGATTATGAACACCCGATCGGATCTGTCAAGAACGAGCTGACGACTACAGGGGAAGCGGCTGATTGCAGTCCCTGAGCCCAGCCCGGGAGGAATGCATGGTTCCCTGGCGCTTCATGGGACGGGCGTTCGCAGTCCCCCTCCCTCTAATCCTCCCCCGCTCCCCATACGAATTTGAACTACGATCCCCTGGAGCAAAACGCTTTTGATACACTTTTGAATGCTGTCACCGAAAGTGTCAAAAAACTGACGGTAACACATAATTTTCCCTGCCGGAAAACTGGACATATTCCAAAATAGTCGAGCAGGTCATTCATTGGGGATCCGGCGGATCTACGTTATATATATGATCTTTTTTCTGATATTACGGAGTATGGCTTTGCCAGTAATGACTTTCACGAGGCATTAAATATCCTCTATTCTATTGGGGGCCGGGGGTTGGTGGATAAAGATGGACAGTAAGGATTGCGTCATTTAAATTTATCGGCCTCGCTGAGGTTCCTCTCGATTCTCCCCGGATTTGAGGATCACCTTTGACCTGCCCGACATGCTGTTGACTTGGAGATGAATTCTTCGGCCGTACCTTCTGCGGTCGGCTTGGCTTTATTGTTGGGATATTACATGCTGGGACCAAAGAAAAGTAGAAGCCTCAACCGTGTCGAAGGCATTATAACTACAGTACGCGACCTCCAAAATAAAGATCTACATCCCGTCGCTACCCTTTCAGCCCTTTAAATGTTCATCTTCCCGCGTGAGGGTGATCAGCGTTCTCGTTCACGAAGCCAACCGAGTTGCTCATGGGAAGGAGCATGTGAGGGAGAAGGACCAAACTTCGTCTCTTCGAACGGAGCCCAGGTTTCCTTTTTGATACTATGTAACACCTCCTCATCAACAGACGTTTCCCGAATAACCATTCATTTCATGAAAAACCTGCGCTTGTTAGCAGCTGAATCACTCTCTCCTCTCGTAGTGGGCCTCTTTTCTTTCCCCCGCTGGCATGAGGAAAGGGTCCATTCCACTAGCTCTTCTTCTTGTGATAATAAATAGAGGGGTGCGCTTTCCCTTTGAATGAGTAGATCTTCCCGACCCCGTGCCTACCTTTACTCAATGCTCCTGAAGTCCGAAAAGGAGACTGAGTGGAAAGGGGGCTGGGAAGTGAAGTTACAGAAATGGTAGTCGTGGACTGGTACCGCAGTACTGCCTACTTTTGGTAATCCTTATTGTGATCTCTCACTCTGGGCTAAGATAGTCTCTTAAGTGCTAGCGTAGCGGGAGAGCAAATAGCAATGAACCTTATCTACTGTATTAGTCCCCTCCTACCAAGAATTACTAGAGCTCTCGAAAAGGGTACCGATAGGCGGATTGACGCATCTGAGCAGGCAGGGCGGTTTTTCCAGCAAGATAGGCCTGTGAGTTTCATTAAGGCAAAGGATGCAATAGCCTTAGGGGTGATGATGGATCCTCTACAGGGTGACATCCGATCCAACCTAGTTGATATGCAAAGGCGATGGTCTGAAATTGAAGACAGAAATATTTGAATATGAATACCAAACAGCGATCTTAACGCAAACGGTAGGTATAGAGATCTGGGAGAGCATAATTAATAGCCTAAAGTCCGATACTAAAGTCAAGAAGGAAGAAAAGCCTACAGGCGGCCATACTTCGGCTAATGGGGGTGGCGCCATATTTGAGAGAGGAGAAGACGTCTTCAGCAGACTTACTTGGAAGAGGACCGCGAGCAAGGGCTCACTAATCAACCATAAAGCCTAAACCTTACTTACTCCTAATCCTAGTCCTAGTAGGCCAATCACTGCCTTTTTAATGTGAATGGGATTCTGTAAAAAAAAGTAAGGGCGTATTCTCTAGCAGCAGCAGATTCTGTTCCTACAAAAGGAAAGAAATCCAAAACAAAAGGAGTCGGGCCTTTCCGGTCTTTGATAAAGAATTAATGTTCAATCAGTTCCTTCCCATTAGGAGTTGGCTGGACTACACTATTACAGAATTAGCGGATTTGTCTCAAAGAGGCTTTCGAGGCCTTGGCCTGCGTCTCTAAGACCGGATTTTTTTAAGGAGCGGGGATAGGACGCGAGGGCCTTCAAAAGGAATTAGGTTAAGTTGCCTACATGGCGACTTCTAGCAGCTCCCGAAGATCAGGATTCAACCCTCTTTCTTTGCTGAAATACAGGAGAGTTCATTGGCATTGGCCTAGTTCCAATCCTGTTAGCCCTCTTTTTGTCCATTCGGTCTTTCCATTCCTAAATCCAATCTCAATCCGGCCATTTGACCTAAAAGGGCTATTTTCTTTCTATTCCGAGTTGGCCTGCACCGGGAATTTCTATCCTATTCTCTTACAAAACTGCTGATTCTAGAGCAAGTGAGATATCAAAGAAACGACATAAGAAGTTATGCTCAACAGGAAAGTTAGAAGAAGTGCCACAGCACTCTTGCTATTGATCGGACATTCACAATTGCATTGCCTTAATGGTAATGGCAGCAGTCTTCTCAGTCTTAGAAGGAAGAATGGAAAGGGTTTTTGGGTGCTCTTTAGGTGTTTACTACCTCACATCAAGGTGACAGGATTCGAACCTATGGCCCTCTGTACCCAAAACAGATGCGCTGACCAGACTGCGCTACACCTCGTCTCACCCCCCTCAGCATATAGCCCGATCGATGAAGACTCGAACCGAACTCGCCCATCCTTTTGGGCATAGGGACGCGAGAACCAATCCGAGTAATCAACCGCTTTTTTTAGAAAATCTGCCTCCAGCAAGACAAGATAGGGCGACGCCAAAAAGCCGTATAGTGCAGGAGCGCTCACATTTTATTTTGGCTTCCTCTTTAATTAACTTGAATTTAAGAAAATCCGGCTCGGCTACCTGTCCTTTGGACCCAAAGCCCGCTTAGAAGTGGATTCGAACCACTGACACAAGGATTTTCAGTCCTTTGCTCTAACCAGCTGAGCTACCTGAACCACTTTCCTAAAGTCTGTTTTCTTCATCGAATAGCGCCCTACCTTACTTACCACTTGACTAGTCAGGGAAAAGCCCTTTACTAATAACAAGAAAGAAAGGGCTTTTTTCGTTCGTCAAGCTTTCGAGCAGCTCTTTCAACTGCCGCCCAATCTCCTCTCCCAACATGCTCAAGAACCGAGAGCCGCCCAGGGACTGCCGGAGGGAGCTTGCTTATAAAAAGAAAGAAGATAGGCCGGTCAAAACAACGCGCAACGGGCTCTCCGCTCACTAAGTAGTGCTATTCAGTCCTCCGGGGGACTCCACCAACACCAAGAGGTTCTTTCTCTCACGTAATTTCGCCCGCCCGTTCCACTTCCGTGCCGGAGGAAATGGGATTCGAACCCATGATACAATCTTCTTGTATGTCGATTTAGCAAACCAATGCCTTAAGCCACTCAGCCCTCCAAGTTGTTGATCGGAATTTGATGTGCGGTTGGTTGCCCGAAGGGCTATCTGATCCGATCAACTGCGTAAGCCGTAGCGCGCTAGCGCGCGTACTCTTCCTCTATCTATGAGCGAGACTCCATAAAAATCTGCCACTCGTTGGGCGACGCCCTCTTTTCTATGAACACCCCACCACTGAATGATGAACTTTGCCAGTCTTCGCCTCCGACCCGACCAGGAGAGAACACAGAGTCAAGCCAAGCCCTTACCCGCCTGAATTGAATTCATATCTCCTTCGTCTGGTCGAGAAGGGAGAAAGCCCGGGGAACTGGACTGTGACTCTTCTATTACATGACGGAGAAGTCCATTTTCGTCATGATCGATCCACGTCCTACCGTAGTGCCCGGAGAACCAGGCTTGCTTAGCTTACAAAGCTAGCTTACTAACGCGAAGGCCTTTCCTTCACGGGCTTACTTAGTGCTTGTGCTAAGGAGCGCTAACGAGCAAGAAAACGGATGCGCTAAGGTTGACGCTCGACCCGCGCCCCTATCAGAGAAAGCCTTGGTCAAGCGCGCTAGCGCGCTTGACTTGGAGGTTCGCGCATCCTCTTGCTGGGGGAGGGGCTAATGCCACTCGACTGGTTGGAGAGGGGTGAAGCTTGTTAGAGTCAGGGGTTTAGGCTTTCGCGCAGCTCAATCCCTTGCTTGTTGTTTTCGAGCCGGAGCTCGCTGGGTAGTGAAGTGGTCCGTGAAGGTAAAATCACACTTGTGTTAAGCAAGCCGAGTAGTCAGACTTAACATTGATTGAAGCAGCTGTTGGAGAGAAGACACCAGTCAGACCTGCAAGCACCGGGTAGTACGCAGCGGCAGTTTTCAATCATACAATGTGTACTCGTAGTCTGACTTTTAGCGGTAGTCAGCTGTCCTCGTTCTCCTCTTTTCATTGCCCTATTGAGTAAGGGTCGGTGTTTGCAAAAATGTCGAGCCGACGGGGTCAGGTACCAGTAGTGACAATGGCAAAGGGGGGGAGCTGGACACTGCTGAACCGGAAGAGATTGCTCAGGATGAGTGTCTGGGTAACAAAGCCGAGAAGGGTGTAGTCAAGGAGTTTAACGAGCGAGGAGAGTGATTTGGCCCATAGAAGCGAGGATCTGGAAGAGAGGGTTGATACTGGGTCAACTATGGCAGTGACTGAGGGGGACTTGTTCTGTGATAAACAAATGACTCCAAACAAGAACCTCAGGGCAGCCAATCCTAAGAAAAGAGGTGAACCTGAAGCAGTAAGAGTAAGCGTTCAGGTGCTGGTGCTATGACCTTTTTTCCACCTTTTTCGAATCGAATGATTCAGCGCTCTCAGAAAGCGGATCAAAGGCTTCCTATTCAACGGATTCGGATTATTCGACTTTAGATGCTTCGGATGCTTCCTCGGCCGCGCAGTACGTACTTCTGTTTGGAGAGTCTGTTCCTTACTTAGCTAGGACTTTGAGTGACTAGAGTAGCCCCTCTGTATCCGAAGGCGCCTTTTTGTTTATGCACCTGAAACGGCTTCCGATTTGACTTACTTATAGTAAAGTGGATCGACCCCGTTCAGTAGAATTACGAAGAAAGAAGGCTAGGCTTCTTGAACCAGAGCTAATTCGATCTTCCCCTTTCGACAATGTGTTTGAATAGCAAGCAAAAGTACCACGACCGAACAATTCGATTCGGTTAACAAACTACTTCTAGAATGAACTACATCCATCAACCGGCATACCTTTCTTCTCGTAACTACGATCTGTCTTCGGTGTTGATATGATCTTTCTATCAAGAGAAGATCGGGAATTGCCGCTAGGCTTTTCTTTTAGCTCTCACTCATCCCGGGCGATTCTTATTATTCTTGGCCACTAAGGAGTAGTTGTGGCTTTTGACCAAGAGAACGAGCTAGACAGAAAAGGTACCACCGAAAGAAGGTCGACCTCACCCCCTTTGGTAAACCGAAGCAGAGAAAGAGGAAGAAGCAAAGCTAGGCCATTCGATTAGGGATGTTCTCACCTGTGCGTACTATCTTCAAGAAGGAATATACAAAAGAACCTTCTTCTTTTTCGCATCTCCCAAGTTCGAATGCTTTTATGCTGTTAAAAGAAATCGAATACCATTCGTGACCCAATTCAAAAACGGAGTGACTGAAGACCTCCTCCCCCTTTCCCGCCTATCCCTCCCGCAAGAGAGGACTCGTTCTGGCTTTAAAGAGCCTCTTTTTTAGCAGTCTCGCCCATAAGATAAGAGAAGATTGACCATCTCTTCTTCCAAGCTTCTTTCTGCTTCTTCTCGGCGTAACGAAAGAACTAGATGAGGAGAGGCCTCCGGTTTCAAATCCCTATCCTACGCCTTACGAGGGCGCCCTAGCCAGATTCACTCCCAAGGGTCAATCAAGCCTTTGAAACTAGTTCAAATAGTCGTCACAGTCTTCGTTCCTGCTTTCAACGAGACTTTCTTAGCTGCATCAGCTTGTAAAACTCTCTCTCCTTCACCAGGAAAGGGAGAGCGGACAAAGTACCAGACGATTTGGGTTGGGTAAGAAGAGCGTACGATAAGAGTAAGCAGACGATGTCGATAGAAGACGATTCGTGGGATCTTCCTCAAAGTCAAAGAAAGAGAAAAATGAGCTAAAGAAGGTATGCCCAGCCCATGAAATTAGATGTCGAATGAGTACGATTTCGAGCATAAAGAGAGAAGAAAAAGGAACTGCAAGAATCTAGGTTTAGCAAGATAGCTGCCAGAAAGACTGAGCTTAGGTGCATAGCGCTTAAATAAGTGGTTGAAGAGTAGCTTTCCATCCCGACAATGACTACTGACTTTCCATTTTTGGGATTTCACTTAAAAGACTGGACTTCAAGCAGCAATGAGAGCAAAGGCAAGGAATTGATGCGCCAATAATCGAAGAATGGGGCAAGGCAAATTTCCAGACAATGGCAAGTGCTTGAGAAGGAGCTGTGAAAGAAGGGGCTGCTAGAGAATAGGGAGCTCTTGAAGAAGAAGGGATTGCGGGGTGAACGGCATTCTGTTGTACTACTAACACTAGCTGTACTAGAGTAGTTTAGTAGCGCCTTTTGAATCAAATAGGCGAACCCTTTCCGAATCCGAAAGGCGAACAGCCCGCATTGCAAGCAAATAGATAGCCCCCGCCCGTTTGAGTCGTTGCGAGCCGGAAAGCGTACCGGCAGTTTGAGTCACGAAAGGGCCGCTTGCTTAATCTTAATTTTCTTATATATATACAAACAAAGAAGAAAATCATTTTTTTATCCAATTGTTCATTCCTGGGAAGAGGAAGAAGCAGATAGAGCAAAGGCCTCCTCTTTCCGTCCACTCTTCCCGAAGTGAGCGAATTGCATGTAGAGATCCGTAGGGGCTTATAGTTTAATTGGTTGAAACGTACCGCTCATAACGGTAATATTGTAGGTTCGAGCCCTACTAAGCCTACCACCCCCTTCTCTTCACCCGATACAAGAAGGCAGTCGAAGTCCCCTCCACTCTTCATTTTATGGGAAGACATCGCGTTCCTAGTTGATTTCCCTCATTGCACTGTCCCCTTAATGCTACGAAGTGAAGCAGGCATAGAGACCAACCATAGGGTATCTATCCTGTGATCCAACCCCGGCTCGGTAGTCTCAGTCTTTCCCTGCCTGCCCTGGTATGAGTTGAGAGTATAAGAGGGAGTCTTATTCTACTCTAGGCTCACTCCACCCCCTGTGTTGTCTTATTTCAGGAGGGACTAGATTGTTAAGAAATCCCTGACTCTGTCTTTGGGCTAAAGCCTATAGTTCTCTCCTCACTAACGGAAGTATCTTAGTAAGTAGCATCAGCTCTTCCGGGGGGAAAGCCTAAGTAAGGAGTATTCGCGGGCTATCCACAAGCATTAGTTCTCCCCCTGACCAGCCTCCCAACCTCAAGATCATCAGCGGACGACGCCTTCTTCCGAAAGTCCTCCCTCTTTGCTTTGCCCCAGCGAAAGAGACTGAAAAAGATCCGTATCCGATTCCTCGGGTCTTGCTGCGTCAGCTACCGTAGATAGGAGGCTTTAGCCTATAAAGAAAGCAGCTTAGTAGTAGGAAGGAAGCAAAGAAAAGTATGCCCTACATGTCAACAGGGTGGAAGTTCAAAGCATCGAAGATGAGTACATGGAAGCACCAATGAAGAAAGTCCAGAGTGCAGATATAACCTTCTCGACAGAAGACATCTTGCTGGACAGGAAGAAGCATACATAAGCGGCCTCTTTATCTCACCGGTGACATCGGCGAAAGAAAGAAGGCTACCGCGGGTAGAGATCGACCCTGGGGCCTCCATCAACGTGATGCCACTGCGGGCCCTAGCCGATCTTGGAATTCGTTCCTACGAGCCGGCTAAGTCAGACCAAGGTGACTATTCCGGGGTACAATGCCGACTCGCAAAGAGCCATCGGCAAGATTCGTCTCTTGTGTGTGCGGATCTGAAGACTGAGGTCACTTCTTACGTGATTGACGGTGACACCTCCTAAACTTCCTGCTTGGATCCACAGCGTGGTACCTTCCACCCTTCATCAATGCTTCAAATACGTTGATGAGAAGGGATAAACTGGGTATTTGCCGACAATAAGCCCTTTTTTAAAGGAGTCTAGGCATACTGTCTGTACGGATGCGCGTCTTTACAACGACGGCCCAGACAGTGATGGATGACGAAAGCCCGCCAGCGAAAGCCGAAGCACAGGTTCGTAGACCTCTCCGAATCCCAAGAAAGCTAAGGGATTTACGGTCAACGCTATCTCAAAGAGCATGACCCCGTTGACGAAATCTCTAAACTGGGGCTGGGGGAATGACTTCAACTCTCGGTAAAGATGCCACTTCCTGCATTACAGCAACCTTCTCAGGCAGAGGACCCTAATGGAGTGGAGCGACATTCGTCCTCTCAATGGAAGGTTTTTTTCCTCATCTTTCACAGGGTAGCCCGGAAGTCTTCTTCTACGCTGGAAAGAATCGTCACCGATGGTGAGATAAGAAAGAGAAAGTACAGTCCGATTGCAAAGAAGCGAAGGACATGGGCTATGACCTTGAGGAGCCTGTCGGGCTGAAGTGAAGAACGGTCGAGGCAGAAAAGTACCCCTCGAGCCGCATCTAAGTGAAGAAGAAAGGGAAGCTTGGCTAGCCGGCCAGTACGTCGATCTCAGAAAACATAGGCTTGGGCTACCTGCCAACTCCGCTCCCTGCGCCGAAAACTTTGTCTGACGCCGAAAGTTCTAGAGATCTTTCTTTCAGATCTCTTCCAATTGTCTATAAACTCTGTCTCCGTCAAACAAAGAGCAAAGAGACGAGAGTCAGTTCAAGAATAGGATGTAGAGCCTGTGCCCCCTAAAGAGGACGAGGTCAAGTAAATGGATCTCGGGACTGTTGACAATCCTCGCCCTGTATTCCTAAGTGCAAGCTTCTCAAATGAAAGAGATTTGACAGTACATGGATCTACTCAGAGAATTCTTTGATTCGCTTGGAGCTACGCCGAACTGGACTAGACCGAAAGATAAATGAGTTAGCTCAGGCTCAGGGCGTGAAAGAAAATAGATAAGAAAGGCGATTCCTGATCTGAAGAGTTTGCTATAGTGGAGTTGAATTTGGGAAGGCTCACAGGTTTGGTGGTATATCCTTACATATATAAGTAGTTTTGATCCCGGCTCCGGTCAAATGGATTTAGGAAAGCTTCCACGTGACATCCTCAAGTTAGTCTTCTGCTTGAACTGTCTTATCGAAAGCTAAAGGTAGTTAACCGGGGAAGAATCCGACTAAGCTTTGCCTTGAACTTGGCACCTTACCTTCTAATCGGGAATTAGATTCAATAAAGAGGACTCACAGATTGGACAGTGGCACTGGAATGATAGCAAGCATCCCTTCTTCTCTTTCTTGGTATGAAAGAAGTAGCTAGGACCCATCTCCCTCACAGTGTCCTTTCGCGGATTCTCTAAGAGCGGCATCCACATGATCAGAAAGTAGTGACGAAGGGTCAGGTAAAAGTGCTAACATGCAAAGAACGGAAATGCCGACAACAGCCTTTGGGGATAGGAGCTTCGCCCGGCGAAACCCCATGCTTTGAGAGTTCCTTTCTGCCAGCACTATCTTTCTCTACCCGGGAGTCACTTCATCAGTACCTGGGGCACCACCTTTGCTTCCTAAGCCCCAGATTCCCGTCTGAAGAAAGCGTAATCCGACTTTGAGTCACAGTCAGTGGGCATCCACTCATATATCTTTCTTTTAGAAAAAAAATAGATTCTAGCTGACCCCGATAGATAAAGGCATCTCTTGACCTCTACTTTCACTTTACACCGGGCTTTGTTGGATGTGAGATTGCTTCCTTCTCAATTGCACGCGCATATCTTATCTTATTAAAGAGTAAGCGGCTAAACAGGGGGGCTAGCTTTCCTCACGAGTACGTTTTGGATAGCTTTTAGTTGACAGGGTTTGATCCCTTACCAAGTTGTTACTAACTAAAAGGCGGTACCTTCCCTTCTCCTAGACTTGACTGATCTCATCCCCTCTCTAAGGGACTTGGCTCTTCCCCGGCTGGATAGACAGGACAAAGACTGCTTGCTTCAATGCCGTTGGCAGACGAGAACCGAAGAAAGGAAAGAGGGTCTTGCGCTTCTTAAATAAAGAAAGTCACGAAACAGGTAATGAGACATAGCAGCATCGAGATCTCAGCCCTAGCCGGATGATGACGCCTTTCCTGTTTAGGGGATCGAACTTAAATGCTTATTTCTACTCTTACGGGTGCCTTGTGGCTAATGCATGGACAATGGAAGTTAGACCTTCTACTTCTAGCCATAGCCCTTCCTTATATTATGGATATGGATACCCCTTCTTTTTCTTGAGCCAGAGTTGGGACTTTTGGGTGTAACGTAACATTTTTTTTTCTTCTCTTACGAGATTTCTACTCAGCTTGAAAAGAAGCCTCAAGCCGATAAGAGCTCTTCATCATGTTCGACAATTTCGAAACAAGAACTGACAGTGATTGACCTCACGGCACACATGCTATATGTTCATGCCAAAAAGGCGAGATTTTCGATTCTTAATTAAAGGAGCGAAGCGCTTAGTGGTTGAAGTAGAGGAGAGCTAGAATGAGTCCATTTTCCTAGGGAAAGCACACAAGCAGGAAGGAAGAATCGAAAAGGCACTTTATTTCCTATTTAGGAATGAGCGGCCTACAGAGTGGAAATGATCCTGCGAAGCCGGTCAGGCCAACTCTAGCTTTAGGAAGAAAAAGGCATACAGTCCCTACGAAAGCATCCATTTCATGAGTTGAACTGGCTCTGCTCCTTGCTGGAGGAAAAATGAACGAGATTATGTATGTTATTCGAAGCCTTTTAGAAGTCCGAGCTTTCCTTTCAATTCGTGTAGCGAGGTCCTCTTCTTGCTTTTGTCTCCTAGCATTCTACTGGATAGCTCCTACCCTTCCTTTATCCTCCTTGCGCTATGAATTGGCTTTCTTGTTGTTAATGGGCAGACAAACTTTTGACCCAGACGTGGGCTTTTTTCTAAGGAAAAAGTATGACCTTAATCTACTTTCTCGGGTATCTAGCTTACGGAAGACAAGGTCTTGACGTTCTTTAGATGAACTAGCATAACAGACATGCTTGAATTTAGAAAGGCAAGACAACTCTGAATCACTCGTTTAATACAAAGCAACTTTCGCCCTATCCTGACGGGAAGGGAACTTATGAAGAAGACTGACCTGTGCTCTTCCTGTAATCTGACCTTACAATAGCTTTCTTAAAGCTTTTGGCTTATTGATCTCCAACTGTATTTGTATTCGTATCTGGTAATTCTCTTTCTAGTGGATCAAGATATTCGAGGCTAATCCACTCTTCCTTGAAACTTGGAAATCGCCCTTTATTAAAATGAAAACTTTTTGAACTTATAAATGAGTTGCTTCTCGACTCGACTGACTCACACCCCTCTCCTATCTTTTTAAGAGCTGCCATGGGCATTTATTTATCTTTCCTTGGATGCTATAAGAATGGGCTGGCTCTTGCCCCATTCAAAAGGATGAAAATGGACAAATCCATTAAGAGTCTCATTTGTAACTTCTCTTGATTTCCCACCCACCTACCTATCATCTATCAGTCTCCTGAAGCTCCCCCGCTTGGTAGCTAATCCCGCTCTTTGGTATCTGTGAGTCTAGATCTTAGCTTATCTTATACTCTCTATACTTCGCATTTCCTTGAGCCTTTCTACTTATAGACCAGGACTGTTGTTTCATACCTGAAATGAAAGAAAAGGCAAGCAAGTCAGGGATTCCTCGAGCTGCTATCTCGATACCGATCCTTGAAACCCTGAATTAAGGGCACTGCTTAGGTAAGAAAGAAGCGCTGATCCACTTATACTCGCTAGGGGTTACTCTATCACACGCATCCTAGCTTATCTCACTTCTTCCTTGAAGGTCCCACGGACTGTTCGAATCCTTAGCCTGTCCTTGATTAGCTTCCTATCACCTACGCCTCCTCCCAGGAAGTCACTATTCTTTCCTTTCTCCTGGCTCCTGAAGCTTTTGCATTTTTCAAAGGCCTTCACTCGATCTTCATTCTACTATAAGAACTCGAACCCGAGTCCATTACTATTCTGGTCGAGTTCGTTTATTCGTTTTTTCAGAACTCACACTTCGTACCTGAACATGAATAGGCAGCGCTCTTTTTCCCGACGTAAGCCCAGGCTTGCTATCATCCAGTTGTGGCTTTTTCCCCTCTTCATTCTCAAGTGCTATAGCTTGTTCGCTAAATTACTTCCCGATACCCCTTCATCACGTCTTGGGCAACCGCCTTGGAAAAAAGATTTTATCACTTCCCCGGACGAATGGATTTAATCTCTTTTCAGGTTCAGTGAGGACAGTCCTTACTATCCTAGCAGCGGTTCCTTTTCATATCCCGCTTTGAAGCAACTACACTCGCTCGTTAGCCTGTCTGGCTCTCGACCTGCTTCAGTCTCTAAAAAACTTTTTTTTGACTCTTGCATTCGCTATACTTCGTTCTGCTACCTTCCGATGTACTACCAAACCGACAACTAACCTTGCTTTTCTACCTTATCAGTAACAGCTATATTCGGAGACTTTACCTGAAGAAAACGGAGACCTAGAACTACTAGGATTCCTAGCTTCCAGCTTTCTAAAATCGCTTTTCGTTAGCCTAAACTATTTTCGTTATTTTGAAAAAACCTTGGCAGGATCATAGCTATCCTCCCTCCTATCTTCTTGACTCCTTCTCAGCTATTCTCTGACTTTACCTGCTTGGCAAGCTAATACTAACTCTGAGTGCTTATTGCTTCCTTTTTCTTTTGGTACTCTATAGGAATAAACCAAATAGAAAGATTCTCATAGATAGTGTCAAGTTCTCTAACGAGCTGTCGTAATTATAAATTCCCCACCCCCCCAACATCTTTCCCTCTATAGGGATAAAAAAAATCAGCCTATAGGAGATAGACTCATCCCCAGAAATCCCATTTGCCTGGCTCTCTCACAATGAGAACCAACATTTGCGATTCTCATCCGATAGAGAGAGGGATTGAAGTACACAGAAATGGTAAATCTTTATCAAAGCAATCTGGACTAGCTCTTGGTTCGGGTACCATCCCGTTAAGGACAGGTTTTCTTATCTCCACGGTCGAGTTTCCCCAATTCCAGTACCTTGGGAAGGGGTGATTCCTTGGATTTCACCTCTTCTTCGACTCGACCTTTTTCTAACTAATTAGATGATCTATTCCTCCTTCCCATCATTCTCTTGGACATCTAGTTAGTGGTCTATCCCTTACCAGTTCTCCCCTTTCCTTCATGTCCTCGTCCATGCTCTTGGGTTTTCTTTTTATTCACGATCCATTGGTGCGGAACCAATTCCATATTTTTAAATAAGGCAATGAAAGAAATTCCCGGTGTACTTTAGCTCGTACCTCGCTCCTTGGGTTGGGAATCCGCCGAACTGCTAACATCAATGGTCTTAGCCCTCAAGCAATCCAAGATCAAGGATCAAGACCAGACAAAAAGGACTGAAATAAATCAGAATTCTTTACGTGCGAGACCACCTTCTTGCAGTGAATAAGGGAAGAGGACAAATAGGGTACGAGATGCTGAGGTGGGCAGCGAAGAACCTAATAGAGTCAAAGGCGAGACCAAGGAGGGGCGCCAGTCTAAATAGAATTGCTTTCTTTTGAGATCAGAGCAGGACCCCTTTTCATCATACCGTAACTGTCTCCTTCACTCTTTCAACTAGTTAATGGCATGTTGGCTAGTTGCATTAGAATTGAATATGGATATTACCAAGCTTTCCTCTCATTTAAGGTGCTAGTACATCATATGGTCTAAGAGAGGTCAGTTCCGAGATGTCTAGTCATACTTCGTCTTCAAAATGTTCCCGAGGTAAGAGTACTACAATGCCTTTGGTACAGAGAAAGGACAAGGGCTTTCATTTGACTTAGATCAAGAGATATAGGTTTATGAAGACCCCTCCCTGTCAGATGTTTAGAAAGCAGTTTCTCTTAATGGTGATACAATTCGTTTTCACTAAATGGACGAGTAACTAAGACAAGAACCTAGGAGCTAAAGGAGGATAATTAGTTATAGTTTTCTTTATACGAGTTAGTAGGAGCTATGAACAAGGCTTGCTATCAAAGAGCCACGAGCGGGTAGAACTAGTCTTTATTACGAGTGAGTCCAGGCAATGGAGGCGGTTTCCTTCTATAGAGATAATAGCCGTAGAGTGAGAATTACCTGTTATGGATTGGACTTAGTCGCTCTCTCCGCTTGCCCTTAGGACAGTAAGAGTACTACTACATACAATTTCTTTGCTTGCAGGACAAGGGTTCTTTTCCATATAATGAAGTGTGGTTGTGGGGCCCTTTCCCTATTCCTTATCCAGAATCCAGAAGGACTACCAGCTACTTTGACGCTTAAAGAGCTCATGCTATGGACATGTTTACGTAGGATCCACAGCCAACTTCCTGACGAGGGGCGTACACCTTTCCAGGCCAATAAGCTCACGACCTTCTCTGCTCCATGTGTCTTCTCAATATCTCTACGTGCGATTCGTTGGGGCATTAGCTTTTAGTTGGTAGAAATGATCAAGCACTACTTCCCCATGATTCCGATCCAGAGTATGCTCCTATCCACTGATTACCCTAACAACGGGTGAGCTTCAGTGCAGACTTAAAAAGAAGAAAAAGAAAGAAGGAATGAACTTTAGAAAAACCTGTTTCAGGCATCTATCTTCTTACCCGGGAAGTGGAGTCTATCTCTATTTAGCTCTGATAGCAACAGGAACCCACTCACTCTGAAACCCAGAACGAAAGGAAAAGAAGACAACCAGAAGGAACAACCACACCAAAGCTGGCTGGACCAAGAACAGTTGATTTAGGATGGATTGACCTAAGGAGAAAACTTCACTTTTTTTTCTGGGCAAGGCAATGAAATTCTTTCACTAGTCTCAGGAGCTCTTTGAGAAGCTGTTGGGAGTCAAAAAAAAGGAATACCCTAAGATAAGATGTGTCGAAGGAAATGAGTAGAAGGAATAGGCACATTTAGAGCTGTGGGGCTTGAAAGAATAGAATGCGCAGGGAGGTGCTCCTGTTGGAATAACCGCTCTTTTAGGGCTGGTTTGACTGTTTGTGATCGAACAAAACAAGGAGTGCCATTTCCTCATTTTCAGGGTCTAGATCATCATCCTCACTTT